AGGTTAGGATTCATTGAAAAAGGCGGGAATGGCCTGGCCAGTGCCTAGCCAGGCCGGGAGAACAAAAGAAGACGAAAGAAAATAAAATCAAAGAGGTATCTTCCTTTAGAGATACCTGTTGTGAATGGTTGTATAAATGGGAATTCTTATACAATTCATATATATCTCTAGAATAAAATAAAGAAAAATAAATATCAATCTTTACTTCACACGTCGCGTCACATATGAATTATTAATTGGAGAGATGGCTGAGTGGACTAAAGCGGCGGATTGCTAATCTGTTGTACGAGCTATTCGTACCGAGGGTTCGAATCCCTCTCTCTCCGTTTCCTACGCTCACTTGATATTTATCTTTATAATTCTATAAATCCCGAGTCCTTTTGGTTTGGTTGGATTGATGATTTCATTTAGATAAATGAAATGTATGGAATAGATCAAATTGGAAGTTAAGAAGATGGATTTAGAAACCAAACCAAAAAAGGAATGGAAGAATCCATTATTCTTTATTCTTCGCGTCCAGGATTACGTCCTGGGTCATTAGACAGGAATCCGAAGATGAAGAGCGAAACAAAGAATATCACTACTGTATAAACGAACAGTTTGAGAGTAAGCATTACAAATCTCCAAGACCTGTTGGGGGAGAAAAAGGGAATAGATTCTCAACCTTTGTACCATCTCATTTTTTGACATCAAGAAACGAAGTGGTTTTTAGAAAAGAAAGGAATTCGCAGGAATTCAATACATTTGTATTGTAATAAGGTTTTGATTCCTTCGTTACCAAAAAAATCTTGTCATACCTACAATGCGATTTGTTGATATTGCATTGCGGGGGATCAGAATACCGTATGCGCTCCATGGATGGAGGGTCAGAATGAGGAAATGAGGTGATCTGGATTCACGGAGTCTATCGAAGTCCATGTTTGAATCGCGGGTTCTTGTCTTAATGCACTACTTATCTCATCTTTATTATTAAATGAAATGGTAAAATCTTTTTTTTTTGAATAAATCGTGAATCTTTCTAGAACAGTATCAAGGATCTCATCGAAAACTTACAGCAGCTTGCCACACAAAGGCTAAGAGAAAAAAGAGCACAGGTATGACCGGCATAACATCTACGATTGGGTTCAAAAAAGCATAAGCCTCGGGCAATTTTGCGAAGAAAAAACCACTCGGCTGAAGGGCAGAATTAAGACATATACAGATTAAACTAAAGATATTAGGCATAACAAATCAAATATTTTGTTCTTAGAATCATTTTTATTGAGTTATTGATTGATTTGATATAAGGAAAAAAATCAAGAAAGAGGGTAGGTAAAAATAAAAAATCCTTCTTTCTTTGAATTCCCCTAATCAAAGATCCTTCAATTGTCAAATTGAATTATACGGAATCATACTTTCATACAATATCTTAATTATCTTAATTTAATTATATGTAATGATCAATGAATTTAGTTTTATTCCGGATCTAGACGTGTCAAATCTCAGCAACAACTTCTTTCTTCCATAGATACTGGGCTGGAATTGACGAACACCCGATACGAATATTAATGTATATTCGTGTTGAATAGAAACATAAATGGGGCGTGGCCAAGCGGTAAGGCAACGGGTTTTGGTCCCGTTACTCGGAGGTTCGAATCCTTCCGTCCCAGATCAATTCTATCTTAACTTAACAAATATTATTTGTTCTCTTTAATCATCTAAATTTCTATTTAGGAGGTTCATGTTGGATACAATATAATCGTAATCCATTCTTGATTTATAGTTTTTTTTATTTCTAGTTTGGTTTTTAATGATTCTTTTCTGAATTAGACTTTACCTTTCTATTCTGTTTCCTACACACGGAATCCACTTTCAATGACTGACACACGTATGAAAAATCCATGATTGCGGTATAGGCGTGATGGGAGCATAGACATAGATCCATTGAGAAGATATTTTTTTTAATTTAATTAAAAATTGGATTATTCAGTATATGTCCGTACCGTTCGTATTGAAGTTAGTTGGTCAAACTTTATGCTTAAATCCAGGGAATTCTTATCCCTGCGTGATCCATTCTGGGTCAAAATGCAAAAGAAACCTCTTCTATCTTCTAACTTTGAATTAATGGTAAGCGGATATGGTAATCGTATCTCATTTAATAATTATCCCAATTCCTAATTCATTTTATTTGGATTCTAATGGGGGTTCGGGTTCGTGGTACCAATTCCATCAACGGGATTCGAGTTGCTAAGACTGGACTAAAGGGAATAAAAAATGGATCAGGACCCATTTTGTTTTGCACTTATACGTATCTGGTACTGGTATAGCACGCAGCTTATACAGCTTATAAGAAAAGAAGATCCTTTTGTTGGTTGACCGGGTATGCATGATTCATAATCCAGATGAAATTTTTTTTAGATATGTGCTGATCAGCAATGGAAGGTGAAGGTATCAATTGAAATATCTGTGGCTATTTCCGATTTCATCAACAAACAATCAAATTCAATACGGAATAGATGCATTGTATTGTACCCAATTTTTTGCATCGGGTTCTAATGAACTGATGAATAATAGAATTGTAAATCAATGGTAGGCGGAATCGTGGATTTAATTTACTTGACTTTATCGAATGACTCTGGAAGCAAAAAAGCGGAATCCGTCAAAAATAAGCATGTCTCCCTTTTGTATTGTTATTGTTCTATTTCAGTAAGAACAAACAGTCTTTGGTTTCGGTCAAAAATTTCTGTGATGCCTTAAAATATCCTATCCACGATTGCCCACGGTAACAGCTGTATATATAACATAACCCGATGGATACCGAAAGATCATACTGCTTTTATTCTGATTTTCTCAATCAGATGAAAGAATGAATCGAGGACGTTCACTTTATCTTATTTTATTTACTTTACTCTGTCTTTTTTTTTCATTTTTTTTTTTTTTACTTTTACTATATTAATTTATTATTAGTTATTATGTTTGATGCTCATGAACAAAGAAATGAAATTAGTTTTAGATTTTGTTTCTCGTCCCATTTATCTGGTTTAGACAATTGATGATTTAAGGAAAAGAAAAATTCAATTTAGTTTAATGTTATTATGATGATCAAATTTACGTCTAGGAGATATCCGTAATTACAGTTACTCGTTGTGATTGCACAGACTTGCTGATTGATTCAGAGATCAAATTGAGTCTTTACGGAAGAACTGTTTTCCACCAATAGCAATGATGGCAAAGTACGAGATTTTTTTTTATGTGAAACCATTTTTAATGAATCCTTGATACTCGATGAAGTCTGAGATTGGTGAATTTATCATTTACCATCAAACCACTTCGGTCCTTTCCGGTTCATTGGAATAGCTTAGTCAGTTACTAACTCATTCTTTTCCGGTATTGGAAATCCAATTAAAGATCTTTAGTTTAGCTTAGTCGTTCGCGCAAGAATTGGCTCATTTCATTCATGACTGATCGTCACAAATGATCAGGTTGTTAACTAACCTCTTGTTTATTCGTCTTTCTTATAAATGATTCATACGCTAGAATTGGGGGCAAACTGGATACTTGTTAGATATACATATGCGTCCATGGAGAATATAAAAAAATAGAATAAAAGATCAATCAATCAATGGAATAGTATTCCATTGATTGAACCAATGACTATTCATGATTTAATTCCATATGGAATCAATCAATCCCGTACCGATTCCGAATTATAGGAATGTTTGTTATGGTAAAACTTCGTTTGAAACGATGTGGTAGAAGGCAACGTGCGACTTGAATGACATGATCGACTGTGGATCTTGACATCCATCATCTTCAATAAGGATGCTCTTGGCTCGACATATTTTGTTCTGTTTCACTATTACTCCACGATGTTGGGTTGTAATGTAAATAGTACATGATGGAGCTCGAGAATAAATGATTATCAGAGGCAGGATCTAGGGTTAGTGCCAATCAATAATTTGGAACGACTTCGTAAGTATATCTTCGATATAGAAAAGGTCAAATTGGACCGAGTTTAAAATCAAAAAGTTTGCTGTAATTGGTGAAACTATTTCGATGATAAAGAAGTGTATCGCAGGGGAATTAATTGAATTGAATCGTTCGTATGCTTCTTCGACGTAAAGAAAGAAATAGCCAAAAGGTATGTTGCTGCCGGATTAAAGATCACCGAAGTAATGTCTAAACCTAATGATTCAAGGATAAGTGATTCCAAAACAAGAAAACACCATTTTCAATGATTGTCTCAATCAAGTGGATTGGATCATAACATAATAAGAAATGGAAATAGATTCTAGACGAGACAAAAAAGGGGTTATAGACCGCTCAAGAAATATTTATTTTCTTTAAGTAAGGATTTTTTAAGGATTTCTTTTTGAGTCCTTTGAGAATTACCCAACTTGAGTTATGAGGACGAATGATATTTTTCTTTTCTTTTTTAGGAAGGAAGAAGGAAAAAGACCACTCCAATCATAATTTAATTGATGATTTCAAGGATCCGTTTGCTATCGATTTATATCCATATTAATCATTCTTTCTCGAGCCGTATGAGGAGAAAACTTCCTATACGTTTCCAGGGGGGAGGGGGGGTATTGCCCATCCATCTATCCCAATGAGCCACCTATCGAATCATTGCAATTGATGTTAGATCCCGAAGAGAGGGAAGAGATCTTAGGAAAGTAGGCTTTTACGACCCAATAAAGAATCAAACTTATTTAAATGTTCCTGCTATTCTATATTTGCTTGAAAAAGGAGCTCAACCTACGGGAACTGTTCATGATATTTCAAAAAAGGCGGAGGTATTTAAGGAACTTCGAGTTAATCAAACAAAATGAAATTAATGAAATCAAAAGATGGCCAGTACCCGTATAGTAGCTAGTTCTAGTTTTGTTTAATTGTTTCTCCGCCACTCTCTTGCTATATTCATACCTATTCACTATTGTTCCCATATTATTCCAGATAATGTAAGGACAAATAATGACAAAGAATTTCTTTGTCCTTTTATATTTATATGAGAGAGGGATATAAAAAAGATTATATGTAATAACTGAAATCCATGAAATTGTGGGATTACCATTAATCGGGTGGTTTTCCTTGGGACTCCCCCAAGAAACATTGGGGCCTATAGTGATAGTGAATAAACACGGGATTCTTTTTTCCCTACTTCTTCTTTACTTCACTTCATTTTCATTTCTTGTAGTGCCAATCTAACACAAGGCCTTATCTTATTTATATTTAGTTTATTTGTTGCATTTTGTTTTATTTGATTTGTTTTCCCAATATTTTGTTTGTATTGACAATGGTGTCTCGAACGAATAGAATACAATAGAATTCGATCGTAGATAAATAGATCTATTCTTGCGGTCTGATAGGTTTGGTCTTTTACTTCATTCAAAGGATTGGTTTGACGGATCGTCTGTGACACAGAAAGTCTTTTTTTTTTTTTTACTAAAGCTATACTTATCTGTGAATCTGCTCTTCTTTATTGTATATATTTTTGATAATCATAGTTTCTTCTAAACTTGCTGTTATTCTTATGTTAGTTCAATGTTTTGACTTGACTGGTTCCGGTAATCAAATCTCTTGATTTTTATTCTGATCGTAATTAGATCCTTATCTGGGTTGCTAACTCAACGGTAGAGTACTCGGCTTTTAAGTGCGGCTATGATCTTTTACACATTTGGATGAAGCAGATTCGTCCATACCATCGGCAGAGTTTGTAAGACCACGACTGATCCAGAAAGGGAAGGGAATGAATGGAAAAAACAGCATGTCGTATCAATGGATAACTCTGAGAATACTTCATTCTTATCTGGTCATATCAGATCGGGAAAAATGACCTTTTGATTCTTAGTTGGAACGGTGAAAAATTCATTCACAGTTGGGTCAAGTGAATAAATGGATAGAGCTATATGGCTCCAATTATAAGGAAAAACCAAAAGCAACGAGTTTCCGTTCTTATCTTAATTCGAACAAATACCCGATCTAATTAGACGTTAAAAATATAAATATATTAGTGCCTGATGCGGGAAAGGGCTCCCCTGCGAGTGGATCATTGATTCCTTTTTTTCGAAAAAATCCTAACTATTCACTTTTCTTCATTAGTTACTGAAGTGTAACCGAATGTGTATAAGAAACGGTGTACTGATAAATAAAATTAATTCATTCCAAAGTCAGAAGAGCGATCGGGTTGCAAAAATAAAGGATTTCTAATACACAATCTCTTGTAACTATACCCAAACACGAAGGAGTTGGATGGAAAAAGAGAGGATGCGTTGATTAGACGTCTTGTCTCCAGGGTATCCGTTTTTACGATATACCTTGTTAGGACCATATCGCACTATGTATTTATTATTTGATAACCCAAGAAATCCTCCCCCGCATGCGATTCAAGTTTCATTTCAAATGGAGAAATTTAAATACGAATTGGAAGGCTATTTAGAAATAGAGAGATACCGGAAACAGCGCTTCCTATATCCACTTCTTTTTCGGGAGTATATCTATGCACTTGCTCATGATCATGGTTTAAATAGTTCGATTTTTTATGAACCCACGGAAAATTTAGGGTATGACAATGACAATAAATCTAGTTCACTAATTGTGAAACGCTTAATTACTCGACTGCATCAACAGAATCATTTGACCATTTCAGTTAATGATTCTAGGTTCGTTGGGCCCAACAAGAGTTTTTATTCTCAAACGATACCAGAGGGTTTTGCAGGAATTATGGAAATTCCATTCTCGATGCGATTAGTATCTTCCCTAGAAAGAATAGCAAAATATCAGAATTTACGATCTATTCATTCAATATTTCCCTTTTTGGAGGACAAATTATCACATTTATATTATGTGTCAGATATACTAATACCCCACCCAATCCATTTGGAAATCTTGCTTCAAACTCTTCGCACCCGGATACGAGATGCTCCTTCTTTGCATTTATTGAGATGCTTTCTACACGAGCATAACAATTGGAATAGCCTTATTACTCCAAATAAATCCATTTCCATTTTTTCAAAGGAAAATCAAAGATTATTCTTGTTCTTGTATAATTCTCATGTATATGAATGCGAAACTGTATTAGTTTTCCTTCGTAAACAATCCTCTCATTTACGGTCAATATCTTCTCTAGCCTTTCTTGAGAGAACACATTTTTATGGAAAAATAAAACATCTTGTAGTGACGCTTCGTAATGATTCTCAAAGGACCCTGCCCCTCTGGTTCTTCAAGGAACCTTTGATGCATTATGTTAGGTATCAAGGAAAATCAATTATGGCTTCAAGGTGTACTAATTTACTGATGAAGAAATGGAAATATTACCTTGTCAATTTCTGGCAATGTCATTTTAACTTATGGTCTCAACCGAGTAGGATCCATATAAATGAATTATCCAATCATTCCTTCCATTTTCTGGGCTATCTTTCAGGTGTACGACTAACGCCTTGGGTGATAAGGAGTAAAATGCTAGAGGATTCATTTATGATCGATACTGCTATTAAGAGATTCGATACAATAGTCCCGATT